TTTGGATCTAGCTACAAGGAAGAGGCTTTATTTTAAAATATCGAACGAGGAAACATAGTATTCCATAAAAATGGAATTCAAAATAATAATTCAAAAAGAGTTTCGTTTTTGAATGAAGTTACACGATCCAGTTCGTTTATTCTCGACGACTTGGTTGATAGGAATTGCGAGATGGCTAGATCTTAGAAATGATGAATCGATTTCATTTTATATGCCTGTCACTTTCTCTTTGTTCGTGCCGTCTATAATGATAGATGAATCCAAAACTTTCAATTGGACTTATTATTTCAATTGGTATTTTTGTATATTTTCCTATGTTAGAAAAAAGGAAACTTAGGTAAATGCTTTAGAAACATATGTATAAAAATACCATATTTCATTTAGCCCTTTCATGCTTACTATAACCAGTTATTTCGGTTTTCTACTAGTGGCTTTAACTATAACTTCAGCTTTATTTATTGGTCTGAGCAAGATACGACTTATTTAAAATTTCTATTTGAAAGAAACAATTCAGAAAGGAAATGCTTCTGTGAGATTCTGTGTATTCTAGAGTTACTTACCATGTCAATTGTCAATTCTTGGTCATTGAGATTCACATCAATTCGGATTAATATTTAGGTATAGATATTACCGCTTTTTTTCTCCTTTTCAAAAAATGGAAATGATTGAAGTTTTTCTATTTGGAATCGTGTTAGGTCTAATTCCTATTACTTTGGCTGGATTATTCGTAACTGCATATTTACAATACAGGCGTGGCGATCAGTTGGACCTTTGATTAATTAACATTTCTTTTTTTGATTGGCCTCCTTCTTTCTTTAATCCACAGGAAGTCAAATTCTAATTGTTGTGCAAGCGACTGAATCCATTTCAGTCTAATTGAATTCATGAAGAAAAAATCACGCTCTGTAGGATTTGAACCTACGACATCGGGTTTTGGAGACCCACGTTCTACCGAACTGAACTAAGAGCGCTTTCTTATCAGAATAGAAAAGGATGTAAAGAAAAGATTTTTTTTAAACTAATCCATTTTCATTTTATATCCATATATTCTATAGTTTCATAAAAATGAACTTCTGCGCAAAGCAATTTGAATCGATCTCAGTTGATTCCTCGTTACTGCTCAATAGGGGCAGTAATAGGTAGGGATGACAGGATTTGAACCCGTGACATTTTGTACCCAAAACAAACGCGCTACCAAGCTGCGCCACATCCCTTCAATTGTTCTACAGTATAATTGTAGAGAATTCCTTTCTTGTTTTCCACATCCCTATTTCTTGCATTGAGACACACAGCTTTTCTGCCCATTTCGTCTTTTTTGGCCTCATTTAACATATTTTTACATATAATAATAAGAAAAGGAAATCTTATGGATCGTTGTACATTTCAATTGGAATTAGGGATTCCGTGTACAACTCTAAGCGGCCCTTAACTACATATGCATCTGATCATATATGCATTATCTTTATGTATTACAATAAAAAAAAAGGAGGTTTTTCAATGCGAGATCTAAAAACATATCTCTCCGTGGCCCCAGTACTAAGTACGTTATGGTTCGGGGCTTTAGCAGGTATATTGATAGAGATTAATCGTTTTTTCCCCGATGCGTTGACATTCCCCTTTTTTTCATTCTAGCTATTGACACCGGAAGGAATCAAGAAGATTAGAAATAGAATCAAATATCTGTGACTGATCCCCCTCCCTCTTTTCTCTTTTTTCCCTTTTTTCTAATTTTTAGAATTTAGAATAAGGGATGAAAGAGAAAGAATCAAAAAGGATTCAACGTCTGCGAGACTCAGGTTCAAATTCGAATTAAAAATGGAGACGTGGGGGTAGAGTAGAAAAATCGGGGTCTAGGGCAAGAATACAAGATCTTTAACTGCCCTTCGGAGTTAAATAGAATTTCGAACTCATTCTCATTGTTTTACTTATTATTTACTATGGCTTTGCTTTGATTTAATTGATTTTGATCTTTTAGAGTTGGATTTCAAGTTAATAACTTTTATTTTTTCCTTCCTTTCTTTTTCTTCATTTCGAATCAAAATAGAAGAGTTGAGTAAATCAAAAATCCAAAGGAGGTTCATGGCCAAGAGAAAAGATGCGCGGGTAACGATAATTTTGGAATGTACCAGTTGTATACAAAACGGTGTTAAGAAGGTATCAACGGGTATTTCCAGATATATTACTCAAAAGAACCGGCACAATACGCCCAATCGATTAGAATTGAGAAAATTCTGTCCCTATTGTTACAAACATATGATTCATGGGGAAATAAAGAAATAAATTGAACCGAGTATGTCTTATCCTTGAAAGGGGAAAAATAACATTATATAGAACACATTGAAATATAAATAGAAGATATTGCATTTAAATAAAAAGAATCCTATTTGGAGTTAAAATTACAATTAAGAAATATTTCGGGATAAGAAATAAACTAAACAAACAAACCATGGATAAATCCAAGCGACCTTTTCTTAAATCCAAGCGATCTTTTCGTAGGCGTTTGCCCCCGATTCAATCGGGGGATCGAATTGATTATAGAAACATGAGTTTAATTAGTCGATTTATTAGTGAACAGGGAAAAATATTATCTAGACGAGTAAATAGATTGACCTTGAAACAACAACGATTAATTACTATTGCTATAAAACAAGCTCGTATTTTATCTTTGTTACCTTTTCTCAATAATGAGAAACAATTTGAAAGAATCGAGTCGACCACTAGAACTACTGGTCTTAGAACCAGAAATAAATAGGCTTATTTTTTGTTCACTTCAATCAGAATTCCAATTTGAACTCAAACATGGATTGGTGTTTTATTTGACAAATCTTAGAATCCAGATTATTGTGTCGTAAAAAAAAAAAACGAATCGGAAAAAAAGATTTTTTTATTGAACGTGTTCATTCATTTTGACTACTTTAGTGCATTTATCATAGTAATTTTGACTTCAACTCCACCCTCCCGGAGTTCATTCTCCGGGGAACCCCATTTAAATTATTTCGGTGTATTCTTTCCAATCTACTTTTTCTCTGATTTCGTTGGAAATCATATAAAGACAATTCCTATTTGATATAGCTATTTGGGCTAGTATTTTACGATTAAGAAGCAACTGCCTCTTATATAGATCATGTATTAATTTACTATAACTATAAGATACTCCCTTTTCTCGAATTACTGCGTTTATTCGAGTGATCCACAAACGACGAAAATTTCTCTTTTGTTTATCCCTATCCCGATGAGCCGAAACCAAAGCTCTTATTTTCTGTTGAGTAATAGTTCGAGTAAGTCTTGAGTGAGATCCTCGAAAACTTGATGCAAATAAACGAATTTTTGTTCTACGTTTTCGGGCTATATATCCGCGTTTAACTCTAGTCATTGAATAAATAAAATTTTGACAAATAACTAATTGATTTTTTTCTTTCAGTTATTATTTTTCCCGTCCTGGCCTATTAATAATTAATAACCAAACGGATTTTTCCAATGTATAAAATACAAATTCCAATGGCTTTGGCTACTATAACCTTCCCGACCACGATTTTTTCTTTTTTTGGGTATTTTACTGCGAAATATGAAAAAAATTGTGGGTTTCCTCGTTTCTATGGTTACTTCTTAAACGGTGAGGTCTTCTCTATACACCGGAGCCCTTATTTCATTTCATATTTCATCAATGTTATTGGTAACTTGTATAGTTCACACCACACTCTTTGGCTCTACCTATGAATTATCCAGTAATAGGTCTTTCACAATGAGACCCACCTATACAGTAACGGTATTTAATTATGAAAGTTAGCTAGGTAGCTGACCCTCGTAGTCCGTTCTTGACTGAGCGAGAACTTCTTTTTTTTTTTAATTTCAATAAGATTTTTCCGCTTAATGGATAACCAGTTGCTACCAATGGAGAATTGTTTCTCATCTTAAATTCAGATGATTGCATTTGCAACAACGGAAACCATAAACTTTATACATAATAGAAGGATAGATTTGCTTATTTTTAGATAGTGAATGGAGTTCCTTCTTCCATTCTATCCTATTCACTAGTACTGATCAGTCATACTGGAAGCAGTTTTCTTGCTTTTTCCTGTCAGCTCATGATCTAAACGAGTCGCACATACACCCTAGTACATGTTCCTCGACGCTGAGGACATCCCCGAAGAGCGGGGGATTTCGTGACATTTCGAATGGGCTGTCTTGTATTTCTAATAAGTTGTTTAATGGTTGGCATGTTGAGTCATATACATAATGGGCTGGTTTAGATTGATCCTAACCGGATTTTTTATTTATTTAATAGTAAACTCGGAGATAAAATCTCAAATCACAGATTTGCACAAAATCCATTTTTTTCATTCAACTGCTACAAGATCAACAATTCCATAAGTTTGGGCTTCTGTTGCTGACATAAAAACGTCTCTTTCCATGTCTTCAGATACAACCCATAAAGGTTTGCGCGTCCTTTGTACATAAACCCTTGTGATGGTTTCGCGTAGTTTCAGCAGTTCTTCCGCTTCCAGGATAAATTCTCCCGTTTGTGCCTCATAAAAAGAACTAGCAGGTTGATGCATCATTACCCTGATAATAGAAGGTTTCTCTATCTGGTGTGATGAAAGAAACAGAAAAGAAAGATAAAGAATAATAGGAAAAAGGATAGAATTGAACAACCGTACGGGCATTATCTTTTATGCATTGCATACGGCTCTATAATCAAATTGACCCCTAACTTTTCCATTCAAGAAAGATAAAAAATAGAATCTATTAGCCCCAGATGGGTAAATGATCAAAATGCCACCCTTCTTTTTTTTTTCGGAGGAGTTAAAAAATACTATGATGGCTCCGTTGCTTTCTATTTTAAAATGGATTTTTTTTATCTTTGATTCAGCAATCCCAAAGTTTCTTTTTGAGACAATCAAAAAAAAAATTGGTTTTTTGCACTCTTTTTTTTTTATAACTTAAATATTGTTAAGAGCCCGTTAGTGTAAAAACAAACAAGTTTGTGACGCTGAATTGGACTTCCGATAGATAAGAGAAAGTCGGAAATATCTTTTATCTCATACTACTCTCTCGATACATAATCAAATCTTTTGAAAAAAAAATACAAAATTTTTCATATCGAATTCGAAGTGCCATGCTATTATTACTTAATATTCATATGGCGAAGGCATAGTTTTCTTTTTTCTCTCAAATAAAAAAACTTCATTGGCGCCAAGCGTGAGGGAATGCTAGACGTTTGGTAATTTCTCCTCCAACCAGAATAAAAGATCCCATTGACGCGGCCAATCCCATGCATATTGTATGGACCTCTGGTCGTACAAATTGCATAGTATCATAAATTGCTATTCCGGGTATTATCCATCCACCAGGGGAGTTTATAAACAAATACAGATCTTTAGTCTCATCCTCGATACTGAGATATACCATAAGACCAATAAGTTGATTCGAGATCTCGCTATCAACCTCTTGGCCTAAAAAAAGTAATCTTTCTCGATAAAGTCGGTTGAGTAGGGTAAAATTGTATCCCTTAGGAACCGTACATGCACCTTTTGATGCATACGGTTCAAAAAAATTGCGAAGAAAAGAATCAATGTATAGATTCCAGTCCTCTTTACTTTTCTTTTTCGGGTTTTTCTAATTTTTTAATGAAAGGGCTTTTTCTTCGATTTTTTAATAAAGATGAATTTTGATTTCTTCTTTAATAATATAAAAAAGGGTAAATAAACTTATCGAATTAACTTCTCATTGATGTATTCTTTTATCGAAATTCAATCCAAATCACGATGGTATTTTCTTGTTCCTGAATGGGTCTCTTTCATCTTTTTAGGTTTATGCTCTACTCCGGGTAAAGATTCGCCCGATTTTGATTTGCACATATAGGACAAATCTTCCCATCACCATTTCTTTTTGTTATGACTTTACAAATAATCATTTATGATACACATACACATAGTAATCATAGATATATTACCAATTGGGTTTTTTTCTAAACGGAGCCTGGATACTTCATTTTTTTCGTCCAGCCAAAGCCAACCATAAATTATTCTAATTGATATAATTCTATGAATTCCCCCAAATAATGCATTTAATTGCACTTCACGCTCCAATTTTTCAATAATTCAATTTCTCTTTCTTGGGCGAAACAGAGGATATCTCGGTCGGGGGAGAGAATGGGGAAATCCCATATGACCCAAGATATCTGACAAGTCGCACTATACGTCAACCCAAGATGCATCTTCCTCTCCAGGACTTCGGAAAGGTACTTTTGGAACACCAATAGGCATGGATTGAAAGAAAAAAGAACTAAATACTATATTTCACTTTGATGTGGAAACGTAACAATATGGTTTTATTGTCTTTATTTTTATTGTCTTTATAATATTGACTTTATCATATTTATTTTATCCATAGATTAGAAAAATTTAGAAAGAAAGACAAAATAAATAAAGGAAATTTTTTACGAATAGATCCTTCTAATGATAAATGAAGAATGGACATATTTTCTCATAGAAAATGGTATCAATCCACCATTGCATATTGGTACTTATCGAATATAGAATAAATCTGCTTCTCTTTGTTCTTACGAACAGAATTCTTCCATTATTACGAATAGAATATAGAATCAATATTAACTTAATCCTTGTTAGGAAATAATCCCCTGAACAGGGGAAGTCTATAGGATAGTCATAGTCTAATTTTTTCCAATGCAATAAAGTTACGTAGTGTCTATTTTTCTTCGATAAAGGGGTATTTTCCATGGGTTTGCCTTGGTATCGTGTTCATACCGTTGTATTGAATGATCCCGGCCGGTTGCTTTCCGTTCATATAATGCATACAGCTCTGGTTGCTGGTTGGGCGGGCTCGATGGCTCTGTATGAATTAGCAGTTTTTGATCCTTCTGACCCTATTCTTGATCCAATGTGGAGACAGGGTATGTTCGTTATACCCTTCATGACTCGTTTAGGAATAACCAATTCATGGGGGGGTTGGAGTATCACAGGAGGAACTGTAACGAATCCGGGAATTTGGAGTTACGAAGGTGTAGCTGGGGCGCATATTGTGTTTTCTGGCTTATGCTTTTTGGCAGCTATCTGGCATTGGGTCTATTGGGATCTAGAAATATTTTCTGATGAACGTACAGGAAAACCCTCTTTGGATTTGCCCAAGATCTTTGGAATTCATTTATTTCTCTCCGGGGTGGCTTGCTTTGGTTTTGGTGCATTTCATGTAACAGGTCTGTACGGTCCTGGAATATGGGTATCCGATCCTTATGGACTAACGGGAAGAGTACAGCCTGTAAATCCGTCGTGGGGCGTGGAAGGTTTTGATCCTTTTGTTCCGGGAGGAATAGCTTCTCATCATATTGCAGCAGGTACACTGGGCATATTAGCGGGTCTATTCCATCTTAGCGTTCGACCGCCACAACGTCTATACAAAGGATTACGTATGGGAAATATTGAAACCGTACTCTCCAGTAGTATCGCGGCTGTCTTTTTTGCAGCTTTTATTGTTGCTGGA